GCGGGTGTGTTTTTGTTTGAGTTTTAATTGTGATGATCTTTTAGGGGGGTTGGTGTTGGGGGGGGGGGAAGTTTTTGTTTTTGTGAGTTGATTGATAGGGGGAAAATAGAGGAAGGTTGTTTGTTGACATCGTGATGGTGAATGTTTTGGTGTGAGGTAGGGAAATGTGGTTAAAAATTTGGTTAATTTTTAGTTAATGTAAACAAAAATGTCAAGATAAAAATAAACGAACAAAAAATGATGGTTTTTTGAGAGTTTAGATGGAAAATCCTAGAACGAGTATGCGACGGGTTATACGATGAAACCATGACAAGTTATGCGGTTTCCGGGGGACGATAGTTCGACGCACATGTGATGGACATGTCAAGAGGAAGGGATCACCTGCTACGCACTTGAAGGGCTTATTGAAGAGACCCCCAAAAAGGAAAAAGTGCAGAGACGGTCGGAATGCCGCGATTACGAGAGAGAATGAGGAGTATTCATCCCGACCGCTTGTATCTGTGAAGAGCAAGAGAGAAGGAGTGAATCAAGTTATGGCCCTGAAATAGGAACCAGTGGCGCAAAAGAGCAAGTTGTGCTAGGGTGTAGGGGGATGTTATGTCCTTGAAGCCAATAACCGAAGGTATAACTGACACTGAGTAGCTCGGTTCTCGTGAGAAACACGACTAATAGATAACCAGGTTCTCTGGCTTGGGAGTCCCTGAAAGTGGTTGGACGGGAATTGGTCCTTGGAGGTGGGCGAATACAATTGCCTGGGAGATTACAAGGGTATACTGGGACATTACTCGTATATTGAGTGGATTTTGGGTATAGGAAAACACCCTCGATCTTAAGCGACGCCGGCGGCTTAGGCTAGAGGTAGGATCACTTGGGTTCTATGGTACCTGAAACAAGAGTGTTCCTAGAGGGGCAACTGCACGAACATTATCTTATGGGCGTTCATGTTTGAGTTAAATTGGGAGAGCATACCCGTATCGCGTGGAGTATCCTACATTAAAGTACTGTCTGATGGGGCAAAAAGACCCGATGCAGAGTGTACATACCCTGTAAAGCATGAGAAAACATGCTGGGGGGGGAAGGGGGGGGGGGGGGGGGGGGGGAAATGAAGAGAGGTTCTTGTAGTTAAATCTGTATAACGGCGGCTTTTCAGGCCGTAGGTCCTGGGGAAAGTCCGGGCAGGAACTTATGATAGTATTTGTTTTATTTTTAGGGTTGTGTCTTGTTTTGGGGGGGTTAGCGGTTGCCTCTAATCCGTCGCCCTATTATGGGGTTGTGGGATTGGTCTTGGCTTCTGTAGCCGGGTGTGGTTGGTTGGTGAGTTTGGGGGTTTCTTTCGTGTCCCTGGTTTTAGTGCTAGTGTATCTTGGGGGGATGTTAGTGGTGTTTGTTTATTCAGTTTCGCTGGCGGCGGACCCCTATCCTGAGGCTTGGGCTGATTGAGGGGTTGTTGGTTACGGTTTGGGTATGTGTTTGGTTGTTGTGGTGGGGGCTGTGTTAGGGGTGGGGGCTGAGTTGTCAGTGGGAGGGGATACAGTGGACTTTGGTGGTTTGTCTTCGGTTCGCTTGGATTTTAGTGGGGTGGCAGTGTTTTATTCGTGGGGGGCCGGGCTGTTTTTAATTGGAGGATGAGGGCTGTTGCTAACATTGTTTGTGGTGTTGGAGCTCGTGCGCGGTATATCTCGGGGGGCTATTCGGGCTGTTTAGGGTAGGGGGGGCCAGAAAGTAGTTTAGTTGAAAACGTCAGCTTTGGGAGCTGGTGAGGAAGGTTCGATTCCTTTCTTTCTGATGTGGGTAACTCTAAGAAGAGGTTGAGTCTTCAATCTTTGGCTTACAAGACCAATGTTTTTATAAACTATTAGAGTATTAGAGTTTTAGCATTTTATTTTCTAGTACGGCTGCGAGGGGGAATAGGACTAGAATGATTGTGAAGTAGGAGAGTGAGGCTAGTTGGCCAATGATAATGAATGGGTGTTCGACTGGCTGGCTTCCCACTCAAGTGAGAATTAGGAGGTTGGCTACTAGGGCTCAGAATAGGATTTGGGACAGGGGTCGGAAAGTTATTGAGCGTTGTTTTGATTTGTGTAGAAGGGGGGTGAGAAATAGGACTAGGACGGATGCTGCTAGTGCTAGCACTCCTCCTAGTTTGTTTGGGATGGATCGAAGGATGGCGTATGCGAATAGAAAGTATCATTCGGGTTTGATGTGTGGGGGTGTGGCTAGCGGGTTGGCTGGTGTGAAGTTTTCTGGGTCGCCTAGTGCATTGGGGGAAAACAGGGCTAGGGAGACGAGTAGGATGAGCATTATTGCGAATCCTAGGATATCTTTTGTGGAGTAGTAGGGGTGAAAGGGGATTTTGTCGCAGTCTGCGGGGATTCCCAGTGGGTTGTTTGATCCTGTTTCGTGTAGGAAGGTGAGATGTACTAGTGTAAGTCCTGCGATGACGAATGGGAGGAGGAAGTGAAGGGCGAAGAATCGTGTGAGTGTGGGGTTGTCTACTGAGAATCCTCCTCAGGCTCATTCTACTAGTGTTTGGCCAATGTAGGGGATTGCTGAGAATAGGTTGGTGATTACTGTAGCCCCTCAGAATGATATTTGTCCTCAGGGAAGTACGTAACCCACGAAGGCAGTTGCTATAAGGGCTAGAAGGAGGACAACTCCGACATTTCAGGTTTCTTTGTTGAGGTATGAGCCGTAGTAAAACCCTCGGCCAATGTGGAGGTAGATGCAGATGAAGAATAGTGAAGCTCCGTTTGCATGGAGGTTTCGGATTAGTCAACCGAATTGTACGTTTCGGCATATGTGAGCGACTGAGTTGAAGGCTAGAGAGGTGTCTGCCGTGTAATGCGTGGCTAGTAGTAAGCCTGTGACGATTTGTGTAATTAAGCAAATGCCCAGCAATGACCCGAAGTTTCATCAAGCTGAGATGTTTGATGGTGTGGGGAGGTCGATTAGGGCATCGTTAATGGTTTTGAGTAACGGGTGGTTTTTACGAAGATTGAGGGCCATTAGGTAGTTCTGTATATCGATATGAGGAGGATTAGAGTGGAAAGGGCAAAGGATCCTAGGTAGGCCTTGATTGAGCCAGAGTGGAGGGTGGTAGCACCCTTGGCTGCTGTTGTTTGTAGAGTGGCCAGGCCCTCTGGGCCTAGTGTTTTATATCAGGAGAGGTCGATTAGGTGGGAGGCAATGTTTTGGCCTCCGGTTAAGATACTTGTGACGTTGAATCGGTGGACTAGAGGGTTAAAGTACCCAAGTGATGTGGAGAAGTTTGAGAGGGGGCCTTGTTTTGTGAGGATCAGGGTTTGGGTTATTTTTGAGATTTCTAAGGCTAGGATAATTCCTAGTACGGTGACAATGATGGCTGTGATTTTGATATATAGAGGTATGGTTATGGGTGGAGTTTTTGTAGGGGGAATATATGAGGTAAGGATGAATCCGACTGTGATGCTTCCTAGTGCTAGGCGGGTGATTGGGGAGGATACTGCTGGGTTGTTCTCGTTGATTGGGGTTAGAGGGGGGATTCGTACGAAACCGGCTTGGACTAATAAAGTTATGCGGATTGTGTAGACTGCGGTGAAGGATGTGGCCAGGAGGGTTAGCAGAAGGGCTCATGAGTTTAGATAGGATGTGTTTAGACATTCGATGATTTGGTCTTTTGAGTAGAAGCCAGCGAGGAAGGGAGTTCCCATTAGGGCTAGGTTCCCGATGGTTAAGCAGGAGGTGGTTGTGGGTAATAGTTTTTGGAGTCCTCCTATTTTTCGGATGTCCTGCTCACCATTTAGGCTGTGGATAATGGATCCAGAACATAGGAATAGCATGGCTTTGAAGAATGCGTGGGTGGAGATGTGGAGGAAAGCTAGCTGGGGAAGGTTTAATCCAATTGTGACTATTATGAGGCCTAGTTGGCTTGAGGTGGAGAAAGCGATGATTTTTTTGATGTCGTTTTGGGTGAGGGCGCAGGTAGCGGCAAATAGGGTGGAGAGGGCTCCGAGGCAGAGGCATAGGGTGAGGGCGGTTTGATTGTTACTGAATAGGGGGTGGGTTCGAATGAGTAAGAAGATTCCGGCTACTACTATGGTGCTGGAGTGGAGTAGGGCGGATACGGGGGTTGGGCCTTCTATAGCGGCTGGGAGTCATGGGTGTAATCCAAACTGGGCGGATTTGCCAGTTGCGGCTAGAATGAGGCCTAAGAGGGGCAGTGTGGGGGTTTGGTGGGGTGAGGAGATTTGTTGGATTTCTCAGGTGTTTATGGAAGATGCTAGTCATGCTATGCAGAGGATGAGGCCGATGTCTCCAACTCGGTTGTATAGAACGGCTTGGAGGGCGGCGGTGTTGGCTTCTGCTCGTCCATGTCATCAGCTGATTAGCAGGAAAGATATAATTCCCACTCCTTCCCAGCCGATGAATAGGACAAATAGGTTATTAGCGAGGATTAAGATGAGTATAGCGATTAAGAACAATAGGAGGTAGGTAAAGAATTTTGTGATGTAGGGGTCTGATGCTATGTATCATGTTGCGAATTGTAGGATGGATCAGGAGACAAATAGGGCGATTGGGAAGAATGTGAGGGAGTAGAAGTCTAGTTTAAGGCTGATGGGGATTTTAAAATTTATAATGAATTTCCACTCTCAGAGGGATGTTAGGCTTTCTGACCCTGAGTAGAGGTGAATTGTTATGGGGATTAGGCTGATTATGAATGAAGTTTTGACTGTGTTTGTGATGATGGTGGGGGTGTTTTTGAGGTTCTCTGAGAGTAGTGGGAAGATGATGGGGGTGAATAGGGTTGCTAGGGCGAGTAGTATTGATGTATTTAGGACTAGTAGTAGGTCCATTACTTTCACTTGGATTTGCACCAAGATGGGTGGCTCCTAAGACCATTGGATTACTGTTATCCTTTGAAAGTAAGGGGACTGGGGGTTTAGCTCCAGATGCAAGAGTTAGCAGCTCTCGTTGGTTCTACCTCCCCTCGGCAGGTAAGAAGAGTTTAACTTCTATCTTTAGAATCACAATCTAATGTTTGGGTTGAAACTATACTTGCATGTGGGAATGCCTGAGATGAGGTCTGGTTTTAGGATGAGTAGGATTATAGGAATTATGTGTAGGGCTATGAGGAGATGTTCTCGTGTGGAGGAGTTTTGGATGGATGTGATGTGGGATGGGAGTGGGCCTCGTTGTGTTGTTGTAAGTATGTATAGGGTGTAGGAGGCGGTTAGTAAGATTGCGGCCCCTGTGAGGATAAGTGTTAGGTGGGACCAGTTGAATAGGGCGATAATGATAGTTAGTTCTGCTATTAGGTTGATTGTTGGGGGGAGGGCTATGTTTGCTAAGTTGGCTAGGAGTCATCAAGTGGCCATGAGGGGTAGTAGGGGTTGAAGGCCTCGAGCTAGGAGGAGGATTCGGCTGTGGGTTCGTTCGTAGTTAGTGTTGGCTAGACAGAATAGCATTGAGGAGGTGAGGCCGTGTGCGATTATTAGGATTATTGCCCCTGAGATCGCTCATTGGGTTTGGATTATGGTTGCAGCCACTACCAGTCCTATGTGGCTAACGGAGGAGTATGCAATTAGTGATTTTAAGTCTACTTGGCGGAGGCAGATGGCGCTAGTTATTAGTGCCCCTCATAGAGCCAGGGTGATAAAGGGGTAGTGTAGGTTGTTCGTTGATGGGTTGATTAGAAGGGTAATTCGTATGATGCCGTAGCCTCCTAGTTTTAGAAGGAGAGCTGCTAGAAGTATTGAGCCAGCGATTGGAGCTTCTACGTGGGCTTTGGGCAGTCAGAGGTGCAGGCCGTATAGGGGGGCTTTTACTATGAAGGCTATGAGTAGTGCAAGGCTTGATAAGAGGCCGGATCAGGAGGGTGGGACTGCGGGGTGCGATAGTTTGAATATGGGGAGGTAGAGGGTGCCAATTTGGTTGTGGAGGTGGATGATAGCGATAAGGAGGGGAAGAGAGCTGGCGAGTGTGTAGAAGAGGAGGTAGATACCGGCGTTTAGTCGTTCTGGCTGGTTCCCTCATCGTGTGATGAGAATTAGGGTGGGAATTAGGGTGGCTTCGAATGCAATGTAGAACAGCATGAGTTCTGAGGCAGAGAAGGCTAGGAGGATGAATGGTTGGGCAATAATTATGGTTGTGGTGAAAATTCGTTTGCGGGCGGCAGGTTCTTGTTCTAGGTGGTTTTGACTTGCTAAGATTATGAGAGGTAGGAGTCAGCACGATAGGACTAGCAGGGGGGAGGAGATTTGGTCGATGGATGTCCATAATGTGGAGGTTTTGCTTGGGTAGTATGTTGGGACTAATCATTGGAGGCTGATGGTAGCGATTAGTAGGCTGTGGGCGGTGATATTAGTTCACAGATGTTTGCATGGGGAGAGGAGGGCTAGGGGGAGTAATATGATTGTTGGGGTGATGATTTTTAGCATTGTAGGAGGTTGAAGTTGTGGAGGTGGTCGGAACCATGGGTTCGGGTGGAGGCGACTAGGAGGGCTAGTCCCGTGCCTGCTTCGCAAGCAGAGAATGTTAGTATGAGAATGGGGATGGTAGTGGAGGATGGTGTTTGTATGTGGATGGGCCATATGGCTAGGGCGATGTATAGGGATAATATTATACTTTCTAGGCATAGTAGTGCGGAGATAAGGTGTGTTCGGTGGAAGGCTAGGCCTAGGCTGCTCAAAGTGAAAGCCGCGTAGAAGCTTAGATGTAGGTAGGACATAAAGAAAGTTATAGGGTGGGTACTATAATCTGTTGGGCCGAAACCAACTGTCTTGGTTAGACTAACCTTCTGTTATTCTGCTCATTCTAGGCCCCCTTGAATTCATTCATAGATTAACCCTAGTGTGAGGAGGAGGATTAGAGCTGAGGCTCAGATTAGTGTGGTAGTGGGGTGTTGGAGTTGGGTGGCTCATGGTAGGGGGAGTAGGAGGGCAATTTCCAGGTCGAATAGGAGGAACAGGATGGCAACTAGGAAGAATCGGATGGAGAATGGAAGGCGGGCAGAGCCTAGTGGGTCAAATCCACATTCGTAGGGTGAGAGTTTTTCTGAGTCTGGGTTTATTTGGGCGAGTCAAAAATTTAGGGCGGTTAGGGCGATGCTTAGAGTTAGGGACAGGGCGATTATGAATAGGATCATATTCATTGCTCTTCTCTGGGGTTGAACCAGATTTTAAGGATTGGAAGTCGATTGTAATGAGTATACTAGAAGAGCAAGAACCTCATCAATAGATAGAGATGTAGAGGAATAGTCATACAACATCTACGAAGTGTCAGTATCATGCTGCCGCTTCGAATCCGAAGTGGTGATTTGAGGTGAAGTGGAATTTGATTAGGCGTAGGAGGCATACTAGAAGAAATGTAGAGCCGATGATTACGTGTAGGCCGTGGAATCCTGTGGCTACGAAAAAGGTTGAGCCATAGACACTGTCTGCAATAGAGAATGGGGCTTCGTAGTATTCTATGGCCTGTAGGGCGGTGAAGTAGAATCCCAGGAGGACGGTGAGGGTGAGGGCTTGGATAGCTTGTTTTCGGTTAGCTTCTGTGATGCTATGGTGGGCTCATGTAACGGTAACCCCTGAGGCTAGGAGGATGGCTGTGTTTAGCAGGGGCACGTCTATTGGGTCTAGGGGTTTGATTCCCACAGGGGGTCATTGCCCTCCTAGTTCCGGAGTAGGGGCTAGGCTTGAGTGGAAGAATGCTCAAAAGAAGCCTAGGAAGAAGAAGGCTTCTGATGTAATGAATAGGACTATACCGTATCGTAAGCCTTTCTGGACGAGAGGGGTGTGGTGACCTTGGAAGGTGCTTTCTCGCACGATGTCACGTCATCATTGGAATATGACTAAAATGGTAGAGGTAAGGCCAATAATTAGGAGATAAGGGGAGTGATAGTGGAATCACATGGTTAGGCCTGAGGTAGTGAGAAGGGCGGCGGCGGCTCCGAAGATGGGTCATGGGCTGGGGTCTACTATGTGATAAGAGTGTGCTTGGTGTGCCATTGGTGTTAGATGTTCTCTTGTAGGTAGAGGCTTAGGAGTAGTACGAAGACATAGGCTTGGATCATGGCTACTGCTACTTCTAGAATAGTCAGTAGGAACAGGATTAGTAGTGTGAGTAGGGAGACTACTGGCATTGTTGAGAATAGCACTGTTGTGGCAGTGGAGATGAGTTGGATGAGAAGGTGGCCTGCTGTGAGGTTGGCTGTTAGGCGTACGCCTAGTGCTAGGGGTCGAATGAGGAGGCTGGTGGTTTCGATTAGGATTAGGGCGGGGATTAGGGGGGTGGGGGTTCCTTCTGGTAGGAGGTGACCTAGGGTAGCGGAGGGTTGGTTGCGTAGGCCTGTGAGGAGGGTTGCTAGTCATAGGGGGAATGCTAGGGCTAAGTTTATGGATAGTTGGGTGGTTGGTGTGAATGTGTAGGGCAGAAGGCCTAGAAGGTTGATTAGCAGGAGGAAGATTATGAGTGATGTTAGGATTAGGGCTCATTTGTGGCCTTTTTTGTGTAGTGGGAGTATTAGTTGTTTTGTAAATAAGTTAATGAGTCATAGTTGGAGGGTCGAGAGTCGGTTAGTAATTCAACGGTTTCCTAGGGAGGGTAGTAGTAGGGTTGGGAATGTCAGTGAGATGAGGACTAGAGGGATTCCTAAGAGGGATGGGCTTGAAAATTGGTCAAAGAAGCTTAGGTTCATGGTCAGGTTCAAGGGATTGTTTTAGGGGTAGAGGGTGTTTTGTTGGATGGGGGGTTTATGGTGATGAAGGAGAGGAGTTTTGGTTGGATAATCAGGGACAGAGTGAGCCATGAAGCGAGCATGATAAAAAATCAGGGGTTTGGGTTTAGTTGAGGCATACCATTAAGGAGGTGTAAGTCCTCTATCTCTAGCTTAAAAGGCTAGCGCTGTTTCATAGCTTCTTAATGATTAGGATGATAGTAGGGAGGATCAGTTCTCGAAGTTGGCTAGGGGGGTTGATTCGACCACGATCGGTATGAAGCTGTGGTTGGCTCCGCAGATTTCTGAGCACTGTCCGTAGTAAATTCCAGGCCGGGAGGCTAAGAAGGAGGTTTGGTTGAGTCGTCCTGGGATTGCGTCGGTTTTTACACCTAGGCTTGGGACGGCTCATGAGTGCAGTACGTCATCAGCGGTGACAATTACGCGGACTTTGGAGTCTGTTGGCACGATGACGCGGTGGTCGACCTCTAGGAGGCGAAAGTGGCCTAGGGGCAGGTCTGATGTGGGGATTATGTAGGAGTCGAATGTTAGGTCTTTGAAATCAGTGTATTCGTAGGTTCAGTACCATTGATGGCCGATGGCTTTTAGGGTCAGGTCTGGTTCGTTGATCTCGTCTATTATGTAGAGGATGCGTAATGATGGAAGGGCGAGTATGATTAGTACTGCGGCTGGTAGGATGGTCCAGACGAGTTCGATTTCTTGGGCGTCGACAGTGCTTGATGATAATTTTTCTGTGAGTATGAGGGCTAGTAGGTATAGGACCAAGCTGCAAATGGCTAGGGCGACTATTAGGGCGTGGTCGTGAAATTGTATAAGTTCTTCTATGATAGGTGATGAAGCGTCTTGGAAACCGAATTGTGAGTGGTTGGCCATATTTATGGGGTGAGGTGTACTGGGGTTTCACCTGTGATTTAGTCTTGACAAAACTATGTAATACGTTTTACTAACACCTCAATGAGAAAGAAGCATAAGTGGTCTATGCGGTTGGCTTGAAACCAACATATGGGGGTTCGACTCCTTCCTTTCTTGGACTTGGACAAAGGCAGGCTCTTCAAAGGTGTGGAACGGAGGCGGGCAGCCATGGATTCATTCAATGTTTGTGCTTGTTAGTTCTGGTTGAAGTGCTTTGCGTTTTGATGCGAAGGCTTCTCAGATGAGGAAGACTAGCATGATTACGGCTGTTAGGGAGATTAGTGAGCCTACTGAGGAGATAGTGTTTCATAGTGTGTAGGCGTCTGGGTAGTCTGAGTATCGTCGAGGCATGCCAGCAAGGCCTAGGAAGTGTTGGGGGAAGAAGGTCAGGTTGACTCCGACGAATATTACACCGAAGTGGGTTTTAGCTCAAGTGGAGTGGAGGGTGTACCCGGTAAATAGGGGGAATCAGTGGGTAAATCCTGCCAGGATTGCAAATACTGCGCCCATAGATAGGACGTAGTGGAAGTGGGCTACTACGTAGTAAGTGTCATGCAGGGCAATGTCTAGTGAGGAGTTTGCTAGGACGATTCCAGTTAGGCCTCCGATGGTGAACAGGAAGATGAATCCCAGTGCTCATAGTATAGGGGGGTCTCATTTGATTGTTCCTCCATGCAGTGTTGCTAGTCAGCTGAAGACTTTAATTCCTGTTGGGATGGCAATGATTATGGTGGCAGAGGTGAAGTATGCTCGGGTGTCTACGTCTATTCCTACTGTGAATATGTGGTGAGCTCATACGATAAACCCTAGGAAGCCGATAGATAGTATGGCCCATACTATGCCCATATAGCCGAAGGGTTCTTTTTTCCCTGCGTAGTAGGCTACGACGTGGGAGATGATTCCAAATCCTGGGAGGATAAGGATGTAGACTTCGGGGTGGCCAAAGAATCAAAAGAGGTGTTGGTATAGTACTGGGTCTCCTCCTCCTGCTGGGTCGAAGAAGGTCGTGTTTAGGTTGCGGTCGGTGAGGAGCATAGTGATGCCAGCGGCGAGGACGGGGAGGGATAATAGGAGTAGCACTGCAGTGATTAGAACTGATCAGACGAATAGGGGGGTTTGGTATTGTGAGAGGGCAGGTGGTTTTATGTTGATTGCTGTTGTGATGAAGTTGATGGCCCCTAGGATTGAGGAGATTCCTGCGAGGTGTAGGGAGAAGATGGCTAGGTCAACTGAAGCTCCCGCGTGTGCTAGGTTGCCGGCGAGGGGGGGATAGACGGTTCAGCCTGTCCCTGCTCCAGCTTCTACTGTAGAAGAGGCTAGGAGGAGAAGGAAGGATGGGGGGAGGAGTCAAAAGCTTATGTTGTTTATTCGGGGGAATGCTATGTCTGGGGCTCCGATTATTAGGGGGACTAGTCAGTTTCCGAACCCTCCGATTATAATTGGTATAACTATGAAGAAGATTATTACGAAAGCATGGGCGGTAACGACTACGTTGTAGATTTGGTCGTCACCTAGTAGGGCACCTGGTTGGCCTAGTTCTGCCCGGATGAGGAGACTTAGGGCAGTACCCACTATTCCGGCTCATGCACCGAAGATTAGATAGAGAGTGCCGATGTCTTTGTGGTTGGTTGAGAATAATCACCGGTTGATGAATGTCACAGGTAAGATGGCTGAGTGTTTAAGCGTTAGGCTGTAGTCCTTTTTACAGAGGTTTGATTCCTCTTCTTATCGGCTCTGTAGTGAAGTTCATGGTGAGTTGCAAGCTCATTGATGTGTATTAGTAGTACACCGGGGCCTTAGGCAGAAGCCCGTTAGGCTTGGGCATGCGGCTGTTAACCGCATACTTCGTGGGATCGAAGCCCATCTGTCTAGTAGTAAGGCTCTAGCTTAATTAAAGCATCTGGGTTGCATTCAGAAGATGCAGGGTAGTATCCTGCGAGTCTTAGCAGAAACTAAGAGAGTTTAACTCTTGTTTAAGGCTTTGAAGGCCTTCGGTTTAAGTGATCCTAAGTTTCTTAGACAATGGTAAGGATTATGGGTGAGATTGGGAGAAGGATGAGGGATATGGAGGTTAAGATGGCGACTAAGGGGCTGACTGGTTTATTAATGTGTCATCGTTTTATGTGGTTAGTGCTGTGGGGTGGAAGTGTGATTGTTGCGCAGTATGCAAGCCGGAGGTAGAAGAATAAGTTTAGTAGGGAGAGAAGGGCTATAATTGTTGCTGCTGGGGCTATGCTTTGTTTGGTTAGCTCTTGGATGATAAGTCATTTGGGCAGGAAGCCTGTTAGAGGAGGGAGCCCTGCGAGTGAAAGTAGGCTGAGCATTAGTATTGCGCTTAGTGCCGGGGTTTTTGTTCAGGTGGTCATTAGTATGGAGAGGTTTAGGGTTTTGATTGAGTTTAGGGCTAGGAAGACAGCTGCGGTCATTATTACATACAGGTAGAAGTTTAGTAATGCCAGTTTCGGGCTGTAGATGAGGATGATAGTTATTCAGCCTAAGTGGGAGATGGATGAGAAAGCCAGGATTTTTCGGATTTGGGTTTGGTTAAGTCCCATTCACCCGCCCAAGGCTGCAGAGAGAATGGCCATGGTAATAAGTGGGGTGGGGTTTAGTGATTGTGAGGTTATAAGGAATAATGTGATTGGTGGGAATTTCATAGCTGTGGACAGGAGTAGGCCGGTGGTTAGGGAGCAGCCTTGCAGGACCTCAGGGAATCAGAAATGGAATGGAGCTAGTCCAAGTTTCATTGCAATAGCTGCGGTCAGGATTAAGCATGAGGTTGGGCAGGTTAGTTGGGTGATGTCTCACTGTCCGGTGTGTCATGCGTTGGTCATGCTGGAGAATAAGATTAGGGCGGAGGCGGCAGCTTGGACTAAGAAGTACTTAGTAGCGGCTTCGATGGCTCGCGGGTGGTGGGACTTGGCGATTAGTGGAAGGACGGCTAGAGTGTTGATTTCGAGCCCGGTTCAAGCTATGACTCAGTGGTTGCTCGAGAGTGTGATAGTTGACCCTAGGAGGAGGCTTATGGTGCAAATCAGTTTTGCTTGTGGGTTCACTAGCAGGGGAAGGAGTTGAACCATCATTTTCGGGGTATGGGCCCGATAGCTTAGTTAGCTGACCCTACTAGAAAGTAATATAATGGAAGTATGGAGGGTTTTGATCCCTCCAGCGTAGGTTCGACTCCTACTTTTCTAAGGTGTTAGGAAATGAGAGGGTTGGTGTACCTCTGTGTCCACTTTATCATAGTGGCCCTTGACACTCAGGCACATTTCCTTGGGTTCTTGAGTAGGGGGGTAGTCCTGCATAGCAGATTGGTATGCTGATGTGTCATAAGCATAGGGCTAGCGTAAGCGGTAGGAAGTTTTTTCATAGTAGGTGTATTAATTGGTCATATCGGAACCGTGGGTAGGAGGCGCGTACTCACAGGAAGCCTGCTGATAGGAGGAGTACTTTCGTGGCTAGGATTAGGGGGTATAGCTCTTGGGGTGGGTTGAGCATGCTCGGGTTAAAGAACAGGATGGCAGTCAGTGTGTTTATGAGCATAATGTTTGCGTATTCAGCTAGGAAGAATAGGGCGAAGGGTCCGGCTGCATATTCGACATTGAATCCCGATACGAGCTCGGACTCGCCCTCGGTTAGGTCAAATGGGGCGCGGTTTGTCTCAGCTAGTGTAGAGACATATCATATTATGGCTAGGGGTCAGCAGGAAAAGATCAGGTAGAGGGGTTCTTGGGTGACCGCGAGGGTGCCAAGGGTATAGCTGCCGCTGAGAAGTACCACGGACAGTAGAATGAGGGCAAGGGTGACTTCGTAGGAGATGGTTTGGGCTACTGCCCGTAATGCTCCGATTAGGGCATATTTTGAGTTGGAAGCTCATCCTGATCAGAGGATAGAGTATACGGCTAGGCTTGATATAGCTAGTAGAAATAGTATGCCTAAGTTAAGGTCGGCAAGGGGGAATGGGAGGGGGAGGGGAGTTCAGATGGAAATTGCTAACAGGAGGGCTAGCATGGGGGTGGTGATGAATAGAATGGGGGAGGATGTTGATGGGCGGATAGGCTCTTTAATAAATAGTTTGACTCCGTCTGCTAGGGGTTGTAGCAGTCCAAATGGGCCTACAATGTTTGGGCCCTTTCGGCCTTGTATGTAACTTAGGATTTTGCGTTCTACTAGGGTCAGGAAGGCTACTGCGATTAGGATCGGGAGGGCATAGGAGAGGGCTATGATAAGGCTGACTAGTAGGGGGTAGTTGGCCATGGGAAGCTAGGGAGAGGATTTGAACCTCTGAGTTAAAGGACTTAAGCCTTTTGCATTTGCCGAGCTCTGCCACGCTAGCTGGCCCTTTTCTAGGGTGTGGTGGAGTGTGATAGCCTTTTGTAATTAAGTTGGTTTCATTACTTAAGGCGAAGGCTTGCTAGTGGTATTGGCCTCACTTTTCCTTTCCTTTCGTACAGGGAAGAGTTTGTCATAGATAGAAACCGACCTGGATTACTCCGGTCTGAACTCAGATCACGTAGGACTATTAATCGTTGAACAAACGAGCCCTTAGTAGCGGCTGCACCACTAGGATGTCCTGATCCAACATCGAGGTCGTAAACCTCCTCGTCGATATGGACTCTTGGAGGAGATTGCGCTGTTATCCCTGGGGTAGCTTGGTCCATTGATCAATTGTATTGGGTCTGGTTGCTGTTCGCACTTCGAGGGGTTGCTCTTAGTCTAGAGTGATGGTCCAATTTTTGGAGGATTTGTTTTTCTCCAAGGTCGCCCCAACCGAAAAAATGCATGCCAGTGGCCTACGTGTAAGTGAACCCAGTGGGTGTGTATGTATTTTGGGGTGGCAGCTGATTTTGAAGTTCCACAGGGTCTTCTCGTCTTATGGGATTATCCCTGCTTTCGCACAGGGAGATCAATTTCACCGATTGCCTGCAAGAGACAGTTAAGACCTCGTTTAGCCATTCATACTAGTCTCGATTTATGGGACAATTGATTGCGCTACCTTTGCACGGTTAGGATACCGCGGCCGTTGAACCTCAGGTCACCGGGCAGGCATCACCTTCAATACTTGCTTTGGTTTGCTGAAGGCTATGTTTTTGGTAAACAGTCGGGCCTTGACGGGTTTGCCTAGTTCCTTTTGCAGGTTTTAATCTTTCTTAATGGACGCTCCTCTGTCGGGTTAACAATGTGCTTAATACTTTGCTTGTTGTATTGGTCGTATATTGGTCATTTGTTAATAATGTACTGATGTAAGCTTGCGTCGTAGAGGGAGGACCCTGGTTACTCATTCTAGCATTAATTCTCCTATTTGGGTATAGGTTGGCCCGTTAGTGAGGAGGGATTCATATTGTTTTTGTATTTTTGAGGTACGGAGCTTTAACGCACTCTTTGTTGATGGCTGCTTGAGGGCCCACAATAGGTTTTTGTTAAGGTTATTTATCCGCTCGTGGAGATTGTATTCTTTTTTAAAGGAGCTGTACCCCCTTTAAATAGCCCTTAATTCGCTTCATTAGGGTTTGGTTTTCCTTGGAGAAGAATTAAGAGTGAACTTAGATTCGTTTCACAGGCAACCAGCTATCACCCAGCTCGATTGGCTTTTCACCTCTACCAACAAGTCGTCCCACTCTTTTGCCACAGAGACGGGTTCGCTCAATAATAGCTGCTCGTAGGTAGCTCGCTTGGGTTTCGGGGTGGCAAACTTAAATTCATTTTGCTTGGTTTTTCTTGCTAGACCATGATGCAAGAGGTACAAGGGTTGATCTTTGCTGTTTTTAGCTTGGCTTGTTCATTGTTATTTCATCTTTCCCTTACGGTACGTGGTCTCTATCGCTCCAATGGTGTCTTTTCTATCGCCTATACTAAGACTGGTAAATGCTTTAGTTGGGTTTAAGTAGTAGCTTTGTTATTCCAGGTCAATGTATGTTGGGCTAGAATTTGGCATCAAGACGATCTGGTCTTAGCAGATATCTTTCAGGTGTAAGCTGAATGCTTTTGTTAAAGCTACGTCTTGGTAGTCTAAGTGCACCTTCCGGTACACTTACCTTGTTACGACTTACCTCATCTTTAGCTGAATGGCTTATTAGGTATAGGGTGTGTTGGTCGCTTATGAGGAGGGTGACGGGCGGTATGTACGTGCTCCAGAGCCAACTTAAAGAGGGCTCGATTGTCTCTCTTTACTGCTAAATCCGCCTTCCAAGGGCAGTTTCATACCCTTATCCGTATGTTCTAGTCTAGAAAATGTAGCCCATTGCTTCCATTCCGTGGGCTATACCTTGACCTGTCTTGCTAGCGGGTTAGGCTATTGCGTCCACTGTTGGGCTGTCAGGAAAGGTGGGCTGGCGACGGCGGTATATAGGCTGTTTCGTGCAAGGAATGGTCAGGTAATATCGTGGATTATCGATTACAGAACAGGCTCCTCTAGGTGGGTTTGGAGCACCGCCAAGTCCTTAGAGTTTTAAGCGTTTGTGCTCGTAGTTCTCGGGCGGATGCTCAGGTAATATCGAGCATCAAGATTTAGGGCTAGGCATAGTGGGGTATCTAATCCCAGTTTGGGTCCTAGCTTTCGTGGATTCAATTGATCGTTGTTCTAAGATCTTCTTTGAAGACGGAGGCCTTATGGGCATCTTGGGCTTATGACAGCTCAGTTGCTTTTTAATCTTAGCTACTTGGATAACATGCGACCACTCTTTACGCCGTTATAAAGTTAATTTGAGCCTCCTGTATGACCGCGGTGGCTGGCACAGGATTTACCGGCTCTGATTTGCTATGGCTAAGTCAAGTTTACACTCATTGCTTAATGTTAACTACTGCTGAGAACCCGTGGGGGCGTGGCAATTGCTGGGCGTCTTGGGCTACGGTTATAGGTGTGCCTGATGCCTGCTCCTATCTACCTAGGTTAAGGTGTCCAGGGCGTCCTCACTGGAGCGCGGATACTTGCATGTATAAACCTAGCAACAACTAACAGTAAGGTTAGGACTAAGTCTTTTGTCCTTGGGTGTTTGTGGCAGCCGTCTTGACATCTTCAGTGTCATGCTTTATGTAAGCTACAAGGAC